ATATCGTATTCGTCTAGAAGAAAAACAGAAATTGCGTTTTCATTATGGTCTGACAGAGCGACAATTACTTAGATATGTGCATATCGCTAGAAAAGCAAAAGGGTCAACAGGCCAGGTTTTACTACAACTACTTGAGATGCGTTTGGATAACATCCTTTTTCGATTGGGTATGGCTTCGACCATTCCTGGAGCCAGGCAATTAGTTAACCATAGACATATTTTAGTTAATGGTCGTATAGTGGATATACCAAGTTATCGTTGCAAACCCCGAGATATTATTACTACGAAGGATAAACAAAGATCGAAAGCTCTGATTCAAAATTCTATTGCTTCAGCCCCTCGCGAGGAATTGCCAAACCATTTGACTATTGACTCATTCCAATATAAAGGATTAGTAAATCAAATAATAGATAGTAAATGGATCGGCTTAAAAATAAATGAGCTGTTAGTCGTAGAATATTATTCCCGTCAGACTTGAACCTAAAGAACATAACAAGGAAAGGGGTTCAGACAATTATGTCCCCTTTTCAACGAAGTAAATAGATCTAAGGGCCTTGATCCGCATTTTTATCATTCACGTATCACAAATAGATACGTAGTAGGATTTTTTTTTTCTTTTTTGCTCTTTCCGCGATATTTGTATTTTACGTATGCGTACTACAGTAATTAGGAATAAAGATTCTCTATCAAATAAAGCTGTTGGAATAATGATATCAATTTTTATTTGATTTGATATATTGCGGTCGGTAACGCTGGTGAATTAACAGAAACGGAAAGAGAGGGATTCGAACCCTCGGTAAACAAAAAGCCTACATAGCAGTTCCAATGCTACGCCTTGAACCACTCGGCCATCTCTCCTACATAATCTTATTATTGACCAGAAACCGAGTGAATTGCGAGTTATTCATATTATTTTATTCCAGTACAGACACGACCAATCAACGGTTCCATAGGAATAAAAAATTCCTTTCAAATTTCATATTTATTAACAACTTCTCTTATGATATACCCCATAGATCTATTTATTAGAAATTCATGAATCGTACCGTGGATTTTTCTATTTCATTTCATTCAATTGTATAATGATTATTCCATCCCTTTTTCTCTTTGGATCATAACCAAATCCAAATTTCTCGAGTTATCAGACTCGAGTTATAAGAATCCATAGTAAAATAAAGTCCTTGGTTATTCAACTTAAATGAAATAGTAATAGTTGAAATAGTAATAGTTCCGTGCATTTATTTGTATACTACGAAATTTATATAAAATTCAATCTGATTCAAAAGTCTCCTATCTCTCTTTGTTCGAAAAGGGTACATTTTGAGCAGAGGGTATACATCTTTTTATTAGAATTTTTCTGTTTTTATGTTATTTTGTACTGTACAATTCCTTTGTTTGTGGGATCATTTTCCCCGAGGGGGTAATGAGAAGAATTATAGAATGGATTGCTAATTATGCCTAGATCTCGGATAAATGGAAATTTTATTGATAAGACCTCTTCAATTATAGCCAATATTTTATTACGAATAATTCCGACAACTTCAGGAGAAAAAAAGGCATTTACCTATTACAGAGATGGTGTGATTTGATTCTTTTTTCTTGTTTTTTTCTTTTTTAGCCCTCACTTCAGTCTTACGAGAAAAAGACGCGAGAAAGAACAAAATTTTTGAAATAAAGCTACGCTTAGTGAAGGTAAAGTTTGGAGATAGAACAATTCCTTCTGTCGTGTATCCTCGATTGATCCAGCCTCAGATACTTGAATTGTCGATTTTAGTATTGAACGAAAGGTTACACCTATAGGTTCTGTATTGTGAGTCAATCCTACTCTACTAGTACCAATAGGCGGCATAGGGGAAGAAGCACTACACTAGGAATCAACAACACGAAAACTTTGTTATAAATTACCCTTTTCCTTATCGGTATCGGGACTAACAAGAATGGTTGGGACAACAAACATCCATCTCGTTCGTACTTTGGATACCCGTATAACCATCAAAGATCGTTGAAGTGACTAATTCCTGGAAATAGTAGGCGTTGAGGACAAAGAAATCGTTGGAGTTACCATTTCTATCTAGCACTAATACGATTGATTGGTGTTAAGAAAAAACCTCTTGCGGGAAGGCTGGCTAGAGATTTCTTGTAAAAATACCAGCTCCTGTCAGTTCATAATGAGAATAATAGGGAAATTTGGATTCCATGGCTTATTCCCCTTAGTACTATGCACAGAAGGGAGGAGCCGTATGAGATGAAAATCTCACGTACGGTTCTGGAACGGAGATTTTTTGAATAAAATGAACGACCGTAACGGATGTCGGCTCAATCCGAAGGAAATTATGCGGAAGCTTTACAGAATTATTATGAAGCTACGCGACCAGAAATTGATCCTTATGATCGAAGTTATATACTCTATAACATAGGCCTTATACACACAAGCAATGGAGAACATACAAAAGCTTTGGAATATTATTTCCGGGCACTAGAACGAAACCCATTCTTACCG